GCTAACGTAGCTTAATTAAAGTATAACACTGAAGATGTTAAGATGAGCCCTAGAAAGCTCCGCAAGCACAAAAGCTTGGTCCTGACTTTACTATCAATTTTGACTAAATTTATACATGCAAGTATCCGCATCCCTGTGAGAATGCCCTACAACACCCAATTTTGGGAACGAGGAGCTGGTATCAGGCACAACTCCCTGCTTAGCCCACAACACCTTGCTTAGCCACACCTTCAAAGGGACTCAGCAGTAATAAACATTAAGCCATAAGTGAAAACTTGACTTAGTTAGAGCCAAATAGGGCCGGTAAAACTCGTGCCAGCCACCGCGGTTATACGAGAGGCCCAAGTTGATAGACACCGGCGTAAAGAGTGGTTAATAAATACTTATACTAAAGCCGAACATCTTCAAAGCTGTTATACGCACTTGAAGACAGGAAGACCCCCTACGAAAGTGACTTTAAACCTTATGACCCCACGAAAGCTAAGACCCAAACTGGGATTAGATACCCCACTATGCTTAGCCCTAAACACAAGCAGTAACCTTACACCCACTGCTCGCCAGGGAACTACAAGCCCAAGCTTAAAACCCAAAGGACTTGGCGGTGCTTTAGTCCCACCTAGAGGAGCCTGTTCTAGAACCGATAATCCCCGTTCAACCTCACCCTCCCTTGCTTGTCCCGCCTATATACCGCCGTCGTCAGCTTACCCTGTGAAGGGCCCATAGTAAGCAAAATTGGCACAACCCAAAACGTCAGGTCGAGGTGTAGCGCATGAGAGGGGAAGAAATGGGCTACATTCACTGATACAGTGAACCACGAACGACGCTTTGAAACAAGCATCTGAAGGAGGATTTAGCAGTAAGAAGAAAAAATAGAGTGTTCCTCTGAAACTGGCCCTGAAGCGCGCACACACCGCCCGTCACTCTCCCCGAGCTAACAACGCCCAATAAATAAAACAATACAACTGCAAAGGGGAGGCAAGTCGTAACATGGTAAGTGTACCGGAAGGTGCACTTGGAAAAACCAGAGCGTAGCTAAGCTAGCATAGCATCTCCCTTACACTGAGAAGGCATCCGTGCAAATCGGATCGCACTGACACCCAACAGCTAGCCCACCCACCCAAGAACAACAAACACAATCAATACCCCCTCAAATACAACACAACCATATAAATAAATCATTCTCCCTCCTAAGTACGGGAGACAGAAAAGGACATTCCTGGCGCTATAGATAAAGTACCGCAAGGGAAAGCTGAAAGAGCAAATGACACAACCCAGTAAAGAAAAAAAAAGCAGAGATCAGTACTCGTACCTTTTGCATCATGACTTAGCCAGTAACTTTCAAGCAAAGCGTACTTTAGTTTGAGCCCCCGAAACTAAGCGAGCTACTCCAAGACAGCCTATTATAGGGCGAACCCATCTCTGTGGCAAAAGAGTGGGAAGAGCTTTGAGTAGAGGTGACAGACCTACCGAGCCTAGTTATAGCTGGTTGCCTAAGAAATGAATAGAAGTTCAGCCTTTTAACTTTTTCCCTCCAACAAGGACACCCTCTCCCCGACACAGAGAAGCTAAAAGAGTTATTCAAAAGGGGTACAGCCCTTTTGAAAAAAGACACAACTTTAATAAGCAGGCAAAAGATCAAAAGACTTAAAGGCACAATATTCTAGTGGGCCTAAAAGCAGCCATCCATGCAAAAAGCGTTAAAGCTTAAATATTAGCCACCCCCAATCCCGACAACAACATCTTAAACCCCTAAAACTACTAGGCCATTCCATGCAAACATGGAAGAGACCATGCTAACATGAGTATATAAGAGGGCCCAGCCCCTCTCCCCGCACCCGTGTAAATCAGAACGAACCCCCACTGAAAATTAACGTCCCCAACAGAAGAGGGCATTGAATAACACCCCCCATTTAAACCAGAAAACTCCTCAACAAAATAACGTTAACCCTACACAGGCATGCTTAAGGAAAGACTAAAAGAAAAAGAAGGAACTCGGCAAACACCGGCCTCGCCTGTTTACCAAAAACATCGCCTCTTGCCCACAAAATATAAGAGGTCCCGCCTGCCCTGTGACATAAAAGTTTAACGGCCGCGGTATTTTGACCGTGCGAAGGTAGCGTAATCACTTGTCTTTTAAATGAAGACCAGTATGAATGGCATAACGAGGGCCAAACTGTCTCCTTTTTCTAGTCAATGAAATTGATCTGTCCGTGCAGAAGCGGACATAAACCCATAAGACGAGAAGACCCTATGGAGCTTAAGACACTAGGACAGCCCACGTTAAGCCCCCTCCATAAAGAGCACAAACTAAATGGCCCCTGTCCCACTGTCTTTGGTTGGGGCGACCGCGGGGCAACACGAACCCCCCACGTGGAATAGGGCATTCCCCCTCAAAAACAGAGCCACAGCTCTAGCATACAGAACCTCTGACCAATAAGATCCGGCACTGCCGATCAACGGACCAAGTTACCCTAGGGATAACAGCGCAATCCCCTTTTAGAGCCCATATCGACAAGGGGGTTTACGACCTCGATGTTGGATCAGGACATCCTAATGGTGCAGCCGCTATTAAGGGTTCGTTTGTTCAACGATTAAAGTCCTACGTGATCTGAGTTCAGACCGGAGAAATCCAGGTCAGTTTCTATCTATGATGTGCTCTTTTCTAGTACGAAAGGACCGAAAAGACGAGGCCCCTGCTACAAGCAAGCCTCCCCCTCACCCAATGAAACCAACTAAAATAGGTAAAAGGGCATGACCCTCCTGCCTGAGAAAAAGGCAAGTTAAGGTGGCAGAGCCCGGCCATAATGCAAAAGACCTAAGCCCTTTAAACAGAGGTTCAAATCCTCTCCTTAACTATGATCTCGGCAATTTTAATTCACATTTTAAACCCACTAGCCTACATCGTCCCTGTTCTCCTAGCCGTCGCATTCTTAACCCTCATCGAACGCAAAGTACTAGGCTATATACAATTACGAAAAGGACCAAACGTAGTAGGACCCTATGGCCTCCTACAACCCATCGCCGACGGTGTAAAACTATTTATTAAAGAACCCGTACGACCCTCAACCTCTTCTCCCCTTTTATTCCTACTAGCCCCTATACTAGCACTTACCCTGGCACTAATCCTTTGAGCCCCTATACCGCTCCCCCACCCAGTCACAGACCTCAACCTTAGCATCCTATTCATTCTTGCCCTCTCAAGCCTAGCAGTGTATTCCATCTTAGGCTCCGGCTGAGCCTCCAACTCAAAATATGCCCTAATCGGCGCTCTCCGAGCAGTTGCCCAAACAATTTCTTATGAAGTGAGCTTAGGCCTAATCCTACTAAGCGCTATCATCTTTACAGGAGGTTTTACCCTACAAACTTTTAACATCGCCCAAGAAAGCATCTGACTCCTCATACCAGCCTGACCTTTAGCTGCAATATGATATATCTCCACCCTTGCAGAGACAAACCGAGCCCCATTCGACCTCACAGAAGGAGAATCGGAACTAGTCTCTGGATTCAACGTAGAGTACGCCGGAGGCCCTTTTGCCCTCTTCTTCCTAGCCGAATACGCCAACATCCTATTGATAAATACCCTGTCAGCAACCCTATTTCTTGGAGCCTCCCACATCCCACACCTCCCTGAAGTCTCTACAACCAATTTAATAACCAAAGCAGCCCTCCTCTCCACCCTCTTCCTATGAATTCGAGCATCATACCCGCGATTTCGCTATGACCAACTCATGCACCTCATCTGAAAAAACTTCCTGCCCCTCACACTCGCCTTAGTAATCTGACACCTAGCCCTTCCCCTCGCATTTGCAGGCTTACCCCCCCAAATATAGCCCGGAGCCGTGCCTGAACTAAAGGACCACTTTGATAGAGTGAACCATGGAGGTTAAAATCCCCCCGACTCCTTAGAAAGAAGGGACTCGAACCCTACCTGAAGAGATCAAAACTCTTAGTGCTTCCACTACACCACTTCCTAGTAAAGTCAGCTAAATAAGCTTTTGGGCCCATACCCCAAACATGTTGGTTAAACCCCCTCCTTTACTAATGACCCCTTTCATCACAGCCCTCCTCCTATTTGGCCTAGGCCTAGGAACCACTCTCACCTTTGCGAGCTCCCATTGACTTCTAGCCTGAATGGGCCTAGAAATTAATACACTAGCCATCATCCCCTTAATAGCCCAACATCACCACCCCCGAGCAATTGAAGCTACTACAAAATATTTTCCCACACAAGCAACGGCAGCAGCCACACTTCTATTTGCCAGTATTACTAACGCCTGAATTACAGGCCAATGAAATATTCAACTAATAACACACCCCCTCCCCACAACAATAATTATACTAGCCCTCTCCTTAAAAATTGGCCTAGCCCCCCTCCACACTTGACTCCCAGAAGTACTTCAAGGCCTAGACTTAACAACCGGCCTTATCTTATCAACCTGACAGAAACTAGCTCCCTTCGCCCTCTTACTACAAATTCCTCTATCCGACCAAACCATCCTGATCCTCCTCGCCTTAACCTCAACCTTAGTCGGAGGGTGAGGCGGCTTAAACCAAACGCAACTACGAAAAATCCTAGCATACTCCTCAATTGCTCACCTAGGTTGAATAATACTCATTATTCAATTTACCCCCTCACTTGCCCTTCTCGCCCTTCTCATATACCTCATCATAACATCTTCAGCCTTCCTCCTACTCAAATTAAATAACACCACCAATATCAACACACTAGCAACTTCCTGAGCCAAAGCTCCCCTTATCACAATAACCACCCCAATGATTTTACTTTCCCTAGGAGGCCTCCCCCCATTCACAGGCTTCATGCCCAAATGACTAATTCTACAAGAATTAACTAAACAAAACCTAGCCCTCACCGCAACACTAGCTGCTCTCACCGCACTATTAAGCCTATACTTCTACCTCCGCCTTTCCTATGCAATAGCCCTAACCCTGTCACCAAACACCCTCGCAGGCACAACTCCCTGACGACTCCCCTCTTCACAACCCTCCCTGCCCCTTTCTTCCGCCACCTTATTAGCCATCCTCCTCCTCCCCCTCGCCCCCACAATCACCGCCCTTCTAACCTTATAAGAGGCTTAGGATAATACACAGACCAAGGGCCTTCAAAGCCCCAAGTGGGAGTGAAAATCTCCCAGCCCCTGAAATAAGACTTGCAGGACATTAACCCACATCTCCTGTATGCAAAACAGACACTTTAATTAAGCTAAAGCCTTTCTAGACAGGAAGGCCTCGATCCTACAAACTCTTAGTTAACAGCTAAGCGCCCTAACCAGCGAGCATCCGTCTACCTTTCCCCCGCCTTACAAAACACAAAAGGCGGGGGAAAGCCCCGGCAGACGTTACTCTGCCACTCAAGATTTGCAATCTAATGTGTAAAACACCTCGGGACTTGGTAAAAAGAGGATTCAAACCTCCGTGCATGGGGCTACAACCCACCACTTAAACACTCAGCCATTTTACCTGTGGCAATCACACGCTGATTTTTCTCAACCAACCATAAAGACATTGGCACCCTATATCTAGTATTTGGTGCTTGAGCCGGAATAGTAGGCACAGCCTTAAGCTTGCTCATTCGAGCCGAACTAAGTCAACCAGGGGCTCTCCTTGGGGATGACCAAATCTATAACGTTATCGTAACGGCCCACGCCTTTGTAATAATTTTCTTTATAGTAATACCAATCATGATCGGGGGCTTTGGCAACTGATTAGTCCCACTAATAATTGGAGCCCCAGACATAGCATTCCCCCGAATAAACAATATGAGTTTCTGGCTCCTTCCCCCTTCTTTCCTCCTCCTCCTAGCATCTTCAGGGGTTGAAGCTGGTGCCGGAACAGGATGAACTGTCTACCCACCCCTGGCGGGCAACCTCGCCCATGCCGGAGCTTCCGTTGACCTCACCATTTTCTCCCTACACCTGGCAGGTATCTCCTCAATTTTAGGGGCCATTAACTTTATTACAACTATTCTTAATATAAAACCTCCCGCTATTTCACAGTATCAAACCCCCCTTTTCGTATGGGCCGTCTTAATTACAGCAGTCTTGCTCCTATTGTCCCTCCCCGTCCTTGCCGCAGGCATCACAATGCTCCTTACAGACCGAAATCTCAATACAACCTTCTTCGACCCGGCAGGAGGGGGAGACCCAATCCTGTACCAACACCTCTTCTGATTCTTCGGACATCCTGAAGTTTATATTCTTATTCTACCAGGCTTTGGAATAATCTCTCATGTTGTAGCATACTATGCAGGGAAAAAAGAACCTTTCGGCTATATAGGCATGGTCTGGGCTATAATGGCTATCGGCCTCCTAGGCTTCATCGTATGAGCACACCACATATTTACAGTAGGGATAGATGTAGACACCCGAGCCTATTTTACTTCCGCCACAATAATTATTGCAATTCCGACAGGTGTCAAAGTCTTTAGCTGACTGGCTACTTTGCATGGAGGAGCAATTAAATGAGAAACCCCCCTCCTATGGTCCTTAGGGTTCATCTTCTTATTCACTGTAGGAGGCCTAACCGGGATTGTCCTAGCCAACTCATCTCTAGACATTATACTTCACGATACCTATTACGTTGTAGCCCACTTCCACTACGTCCTGTCAATAGGCGCCGTCTTTGCTATTATAGCAGGGTTTGTCCATTGATTCCCTCTTTTAACTGGCTACACCCTACACAGCACGTGATCCAAAATTCACTTCGGAGTTATATTTGTAGGAGTAAATCTAACATTCTTCCCCCAACATTTCCTAGGACTAGCCGGGATACCCCGACGATATTCTGACTATCCAGACGCCTACACCCTTTGAAATACAATCTCTTCTCTAGGCTCCCTTATCTCCCTAACAGCTGTCATTATATTCCTCTTCATCATCTGAGAAGCCTTCGCCGCTAAACGAGAAGTCCTATCTGTAGAGCTTACTGCAACTAACGTCGAATGACTACACGGCTGCCCTCCCCCCTACCACACCTTTGAAGAGCCTGCCTTTGTTCAAGTACAGCCCTCTCATTAACGAGAAAAGGAGGAGTCGAACCCCCATAAACTGGTTTCAAGCCAGCCACATAACCGCTCTGTCACTTTCTTCATAAGACACTAGTATAAGAGAAAATACACTGCTTTGTCAAGGCAGAAATGTGGGTTAAACCCCCGCGTGTCTTGCACTTAATGGCCCATCCCTCACAACTAGGATTTCAAGATGCAGCTTCCCCCGTTATAGAAGAACTCCTTCACTTTCACGATCACGCCCTAATAATCGTCTTTTTAATCAGCACCTTTGTTCTTTACATTATTGTAGCGATAGTTTCAACCAAACTAACCAATATAAACATTCTAGATTCTCAAGAAATTGAAATTATCTGAACCATCCTCCCAGCCATCATCCTTATTCTCATTGCCCTCCCTTCACTACGAATCCTCTACCTAATAGACGAAATTAACAACCCCCATCTCACAGTTAAAGCAATCGGACACCAATGATACTGAAGCTACGAGTATACAGACTACAAAGAGCTCGCATTCGACTCCTACATAGTTCCAACACAAGATCTCACCCCTGGCCAATTTCGACTCCTAGAAGTCGACCACCGAATAGTTGTCCCCTCCGAAGCCCCCGTCCGAGTACTAGTAACCGCCGAAGACGTACTTCACTCATGAGCAGTCCCCGCCCTAGGCGTCAAAATGGACGCTGTCCCAGGACGCCTAAATCAAACAGCCTTCATTGCATCCCGCCCAGGAGTATTCTATGGACAATGCTCAGAAATTTGTGGAGCCAACCATAGCTTTATACCTATTGTAGTAGAAGCAGTCCCCCTCAAATATTTCCAAGACTGATCAACACTAATACTTGAAGATGCCTCGCTAAGAAGCTAAACCGGGTCCACAGCGTTAGCCTTTTAAGCTAAAGATTGGTGCCTCCCAACCACCCCTAGCGACATGCCCCAATTAAACCCCGCCCCCTGATTTGCCATTCTAATTTTCTCATGACTAGTCTTTCTCACAATCCTCGTCCCAAAAGTATTAGCTTACTCTTTCCCCAACGAAGCTGCCCCCCAAAGCACGCAAGCCCCTAAAACAGAACCTTGAACTTGACCATGACACTAAGCTTCTTCGACCAATTTATAAGCCCCTCATATCTAGGCATCCCCCTAATTACCTTAGCCCTCCTCTTACCCTGACTCCTGTTCCCAACCCCCTCCTCCCGATGATTAAACAACCGCTTACTCACGCTTCAAGGCTGATTTATTAACCGATTTACCTCCCAACTCTTCACGCCTCTCAACCAGGGGGGCCACAAATGGGCCCTCGCCCTCGCTTCCCTAATACTTTTTCTTATTTCACTCAACATGTTAGGCCTACTCCCATACACCTTCACCCCCACCACCCAACTCTCAATAAACATAGGATTTGCAGTTCCCCTCTGACTAACCACAGTCCTCATTGGTATGCGCAACCAACCCACTGCAGCATTAGGCCACCTTCTGCCAGAAGGCACTCCCACTCCACTGATCCCCGTCCTAATTATTATCGAAACAATTAGCCTATTCATTCGCCCCCTCGCCTTAGGAGTACGACTTACAGCCAATCTCACAGCCGGACACCTCCTAATTCAACTCATCGCAACAGCTGCTTTTGTTCTTCTGCCCCTTATGCCCACAGTAGCAATTCTCACCGCAACCCTCTTATTTCTACTAACACTCCTAGAAATTGCAGTAGCAATAATTCAAGCATACGTTTTTGTTCTACTACTAAGCCTTTATCTACAAGAAAACGTTTAATGGCCCACCAAGCACACCCATACCACATAGTAGACCCTAGCCCCTGACCCCTCACGGGGGCAGTTGCCGCCCTCCTAATAACCTCTGGCCTCGCCATCTGATTCCACTACAACTCTATGACACTAATTTTCCTAGGCACAATCCTCCTCCTTTTAACAATATACCAATGATGACGAGACATTGTCCGTGAAGGCACCTTTCAAGGACATCACACGCCTCCCGTTCAGAAAGGCCTTCGATACGGCATAATTCTATTTATTACATCCGAAGTTTTCTTCTTCCTGGGCTTTTTCTGGGCCTTCTTCCACTCCAGCCTAGCCCCTACCCCAGAAATCGGCGGCTGCTGACCTCCCACCGGCATTACCCCCCTCGACCCCTTCGGGGTCCCCCTTCTAAACACAGCCGTCTTACTCTCCTCAGGAGTAACAGTTACATGAGCCCACCACAGTATCATAGAAGGCGAACGCAAACAAGCAATCCAATCCCTCGCCCTAACAATTCTTCTTGGAGCTTACTTTACCGTTCTCCAAGCCATAGAATATTATGAAGCCCCCTTTACAATCGCCGACGGCGTATATGGCTCCACCTTCTTCGTAGCAACCGGCTTCCACGGCCTACACGTCATCATCGGCACTACTTTTTTAACCGTTTGCCTACTCCGACAAATCAACTATCACTTTACAACAGAGCACCACTTTGGGTTTGAAGCAGCAGCCTGATACTGACACTTTGTAGATGTTGTCTGACTTTTCCTTTATATCTCTATCTATTGATGAGGCTCATAATCTTTCTAGTATTAAAGCAAGTATAAGTGACTTCCAATCACCTGGTCTTGGTTAAAGCCCAAGGGAAGATAATGAACTTAATTATTACCGTAATCTTCATTGCTACTGCCCTCTCAGCTATCCTGGCAATCGTGTCATTCTGACTCCCTCTAATAACCCCAGACCAAGAAAAACTTTCACCCTACGAATGCGGCTTCGACCCCCTTGGATCTGCCCGCCTCCCCTTTTCCCTTCGCTTCTTCCTAGTGGCAATCCTCTTCCTCCTTTTTGACCTTGAAATCGCCCTCCTTCTCCCCCTTCCCTGGGGAGACCAGCTCCCCGCCCCCTTCATGACCTTTCTCTGAGCTGCTTTAGTCCTTACTCTTCTCACACTAGGCCTTATTTATGAATGAGCACAAGGAGGCCTCGAATGGGCCGAATAGGTAATTATTTTAATTAAAATATTTGATTTCGGCTCAAAAGCTCGTGGTTAAAGTCCACAATTACCTAATGACCCCTGTACACTTTACCTTCTCTGCCGCCTTCTTACTAGGACTAGCCGGACTCGCATTTCATCGAACCCATCTTCTATCCGCCCTTCTTTGTCTGGAAGGAATGATACTTTCTCTATTCCTTGCCCTCTCTCTCTGAACATTAGAGCTTAACACCACCAACTTCTCCGCATCTCCTATACTGCTCCTCGCATTCTCCGCCTGTGAAGCCAGCGCAGGCCTCGCCCTCCTAGTCGCCACAGCCCGCACCCACGGAACAGACCGCCTACAAAGCTTAAACCTCCTACAATGCTAAAAATTCTAATTCCAACAATTATGCTTCTCCCCACTACATGACTCACACCAGCTAAATGGTTATGACCCACAACCCTAGCCCAAAGCCTCATTATTGCCCTGGCCAGCCTATCTTGACTTAAAAACACATCCGAAACCGGATGATCTTCTCTTAACCCCCTCATGGCCACAGACCTTTTATCCACCCCCCTCCTTGTGCTCACTTGCTGACTTCTCCCCCTAATAATTCTCGCCAGCCAGAACCATACAGCCCTAGAACCAATTAACCGACAACGAATATATATTACCCTACTAACCTCCCTACAAATCTTTCTTATTATAGCTTTCTCCGCCACCGAAGTCCTTTTATTTTATGTAATATTTGAAGCAACCCTGGTCCCCACTCTTGTTCTCATTACCCGATGAGGTAATCAAACAGAACGCCTTAATGCCGGAACCTACTTTTTATTTTATACCCTTGCAGGCTCTCTCCCCCTATTAGTTGCCCTACTCTTACTACAAAACACCACTGGTACCCTCTCCTTACTAGCCCTCCAATATATCCCCACACTCCCAATAACTACAACCGCCGACAAAATTTGATGAGCTGGCTGCCTTCTTGCTTTCCTAGTAAAAATGCCACTATATGGTATACACTTGTGATTACCCAAAGCCCACGTTGAAGCCCCCATTGCAGGCTCAATAGTCCTAGCCGCCGTCTTATTGAAGCTAGGGGGGTATGGTATAATACGAATAATAATTGTACTAGAGCCCTTAACCAAAGAACTTAGCTACCCCTTTATTATTCTAGCCCTATGAGGCGTAATCATAACTGGCTCAATTTGCCTCCGACAAACAGATTTAAAATCACTAATTGCTTACTCCTCCGTTGGACATATAGGCCTAGTTGCAGGAGGCATCCTCATCCAAACCCCCTGGGGATTTACAGGAGCCCTAATCCTAATAATTGCCCACGGTCTCACCTCCTCCGCCCTCTTCTGCCTAGCAAACACTAACTACGAACGAACACACAGCCGTACCATACTACTAGCCCGAGGGATACAAATAGTCCTCCCCCTCATAACAGCCTGATGGTTCATTGCCAGCTTAGCCAACCTAGCCCTTCCTCCCCTCCCCAACCTAATGGGAGAATTAATAATCATTACCTCCCTACTCAACTGATCCTGATGAACAATTGCCCTCACCGGAGCAGGCACCCTTATTACAGCCAGCTACTCCCTGTATATATTCCTAATGACACAACGAGGCCCCCTACCCGCCCACATCATCTCCCTCGACCCCTCCCACACCCGAGAACACCTCCTAATGACCCTCCACCTTCTCCCACTCCTCCTTCTAATCATAAAACCTGAGTTGACCTGAGGCTGAGCTACCTGTAGATATAGTTTAACAAAAACATTAGATTGTGATTCTAAAAATAGAGGTTAAAACCCCCTTATCCACCGAGAGAGGCTTGCCCAGCAACGAAGACTGCTAACCTTCGTACCCTCGGTTGAATTCCGAAGCTCCCTCGCCTCGCTTTTAAAGGATAACAGCTCATCCATTGGTCTTAGGAACCAAAAACTCTTGGTGCAAATCCAAGTAAAAGCTATGCACCCTACCCCTATCACCATAACCACAAGCTTAATTATTATCTTCGCACTACTAATTTACCCAATCCTTACAACCCTAGCCCCCCTCCCCAAAAACAACCACTGAGCCTTGACCCACGTAAAAACAGCGGTAAAACTTGCATTTTTCGTTAGCCTCCTCCCCCTATTCCTTTTTCTCTCCGAAGGAGCAGAAACCATCACCACCAGCTGAAGCTGAATAAACACCCTCACTTTTGATATTAATATCAGCCTAAAATTCGACTACTACTCAATTATTTTCACCCCCGTGGCCCTCTACGTAACCTGATCAATCCTAGAATTCGCCTCATGATACATACATGCTGACCCCCACATGAATCGATTCTTTAAATACCTCCTCACCTTCCTAATCGCCATAATTATCCTTGTTACAGCCAACAACATATTTCAACTTTTCATCGGCTGAGAGGGCGTAGGAATTATATCCTTCCTACTAATTGGCTGATGATATGGACGAGCAGATGCCAACACGGCAGCCCTACAAGCAGTTATTTACAATCGAATCGGAGACATTGGCCTAATCTTTACTATAGCCTGAATAGCAACAAATCTCAACTCATGAGAGCTACAACAAATCTTTTTAACCACCAACAACCTTGACCTCACTTACCCCCTCCTGGGCCTGATTATTGCCGCAACCGGTAAATCCGCCCAATTCGGCCTTCACCCATGACTGCCCTCTGCAATAGAGGGCCCTACACCGGTCTCTGCCCTACTTCACTCAAGCACAATAGTTGTTGCAGGCATTTTTCTATTAATTCGAATAAGCCCCTTAATAGAAAACAACCCAACAGCTCTCACCATCTGCCTATGCCTCGGCGCACTCACCACAATATTTACAGCTACTTGCGCTCTCACCCAAAATGACATCAAAAAAATCGTTGCTTTTTCAACATCAAGCCAACTAGGCCTAATAATAGTTACTATTGGCCTAGGACAACCACAACTTGCCTTCCTCCACATTTGCACCCATGCCTTCTTCAAAGCTATACTATTTTTATGTTCCGGCTCAATCATCCACAGCCTAAATGATGAACAAGACATCCGAAAAATAGGAGGCATACATCACCTAGCTCCCTTCACTTCCTCAGCCTTAACAATCGGGAGCCTCGCCTTAACAGGCACCCCCTTCCTAGCAGGCTTCTTCTCCAAAGATGCCATTATTGAAGCACTAAACACATCTCACCTAAACGCCTGAGCCCTCGCCCTAACTCTCCTCGCCACCTCCTTTACCGCTGTCTACAGTCTCCGCATAGTATTCTTTGTCTCTATGGGCCAACCCCGCTTTAATACCCTCTCCCCTATTAACGAAAACAACCCATCAGTAATTAACCCGCTCAAACGCCTAGCCTGAGGAAGCATCACCGCCGGCCTACTCATTACTTCAAATATCCTCCCCCCAAAAACACCCATCATAACCATGCCCCCTCTCCTCAAACTTGCCGCCCTCCTAGTAACAATCATCGGACTCCTGACAGCCCTCGAACTCGCACAGCTTACAAGTAAACAATTCAAAACTACCCCTAACCTCCCACTTCACCATTTCTCCAATATACTAGGCTTTTTCCCCGCCCTCCTCCACCGCCTCCCCCCTAAAATAAATCTCCTTCTAGGCCAACATATCGCCAGCCAAATAGTAGACCAAACATGGCTAGAAAAATCAGGGCCCAAAGCCGTATACACAACAAACCTCCCCCTCATCACAACAACAAGTAACACTCAACAAGGAATAGTAAAAACATTCCTAGCTCTATTTTTCCTCACCTTTACACTCTCCCTACTACTCTTAGCTTCCTAAACCGCCCGAAGCGCCCCCCGACTTAGTCCCCGAGACACCTCCAGCACAACAAATAAAGTCAAAAGTAAAACCCAAGCACTCACCACCAATATTCATCCCCCCGCCGAATATATCAAAGCAACCCCTGCCACATCCCCCCGTAAAACTGAAAACTCAACCAACTCATCCACCGTTACCCAAGACTCCTCAAACCACCCCCCTCAAAAAAAGCTAGCCCCCAAGAAAACCCCTACAAAATACCCAACCGCATTAAACGCCACCGGCCGACTTCCCGGAGTCTCAGGGTATGGCTCAGCAGCCAAAGCTGCTGAGTAAGCAAACACCACCAGCATCCCCCCTAAATAAATCAAAAATAAAATTAAAGACAAAAAAGAAGCCCCATGCCCCGCTAAAACACCACACCCCATTCCCGAAACCACAACCAGCCCTAACGCCCCAAAATAAGGAGAAGGATTTGAAGCCACCACAATTAAACCTAAAACCAAACCAAACATAAATACACACATAATATAAGTCATAATTCCTGCCAGGACTCTAACCAAGACTAATGGCTTGAAAAACCACCGTTGTTATTCAACTACAAGAACCCTTAATGGCCAACCTACGAAAAACACACCCCCTCCTAAAAATCGCAAACGACGCACTAGTAGATCTCCCTGCCCCCTCAAACATCTCCGCCTGATGAAACTTCGGCTCCCTCCTCGGCATTTGCCTTATCGCCCAAATCATTACAGGACTCTTTCTCGCAATACACTATACATCTGACATCGCAACAGCATTCTCATCCGTTGCCCACATCTGCCGAGACGTAAACTTTGGCTGACTAATTCGTAACCTACATGCTAATGGGGCTTCCTTCTTCTTTATCTGTATTTATCTCCACATCGGACGAGGCCTCTACTACGGGTCCTACTTATATAAAGAAACATGAAACATTGGAGTTATCCTCCTCCTTTTAGTAATAATAACAGCATTCGTGGGCTACGTTCTTCCCTGAGGACAAATATCCTTTTGAGGTGCAACCGTAATCACAAACCTCCTATCCGCTGTCCCCTACGTAGGAAACACCCTCGTACAATGAATTTGGGGGGGCTTTTCAGTAGACAACGCAACCCTTACACGCTTTTTCGCCTTCCACTTTCTCTTTCCTTTCGTAATTCTTGCCATCACAATCCTACACCTCCTCTTTCTCCACGAAACAGGCTCAAACAACCCAGCCGGTTTAAACTCTGATGCAGACAAAATTCCCTTCCACCCTTATTTCTCTTACAAAGACCTCTTAGGATTTGCCGCAATACTCCTAACTTTGACAATTCTAGCCCTCTTTAGCCCCAACTACCTTGGAGACCCAGACAATTTTACACCCGCAAACCCTCTAGTGACACCTCCCCACATCAAGCCTGAATGATACTTCTTATTTGCCTACGCCATTCTCCGATCAATTCCTAACAAATTAGGAGGGGTAATCGCCCTTCTCGCATCAATTCTTGTTCTAATACTAGTCCCCTTCCTCCACACATCAAAACAACGAAGCCTAACTTTCCGGCCCCTATCACAATTTATCTTCTGAGCCCTAGTCGCAGACGTCATGATCCTCACATGGATCGGAGGCATACCAGTAGAACACCCTTACATTATTATTGGACAAATTGCCTCATTCCTATATTTCTTCATCTTCCTCGTCCTACTCCCCTTAACAGGATGACTAGAAAACAAACTCCTGCAAATCAACTGCACTAGTAGCTCAGCTCCAGAGCGCCGGTCTTGTAAACCGGACGCCGGAGGTTAAAATCCTCCCTACTGCTCAAAGAAGGGAGATTCTAACTCCCACCGCTGGCTCCCAAAGCCAAAATTCTAAATTAAACTATTCTTTGTCCCATAGTACATGTATGTATTTACACCATATATTTATGTAAACCATAATAAATAATGCTTTAGGACATATATTATGTATAATCAACATACATAGACGTTGACCATTCATTCAACACCATGTCTTACAAGGATTACAAAATGCATCAAAATCTTGTTTAACACAACTGCATACTGATAGATATTACCCAAGTTACAATCCCCAAACCAAGTTAAGACCTAACACAGTATTCAATTAATCATATATACCACGAACCACCATCCCGTTAAGGCAAAATTCCGATGCAGACAAGAATAACATGCCGGGCGTTAAGCTAAAGCGATCACGGTTATTGATGGTCAGGGACAAGTATTCGTGGGGGTTTCACAAGGTGAACTATTCCTGGCATTTGGTTCCTATTTCAGGGCCATTTATTGATATTATTCCCCATTCTTTCCTTGACCCTGGCATAAGTTGTTGGTGGAGTTCATACTCCTCGTTACACCACATGCCGGGCGTTCACTCTAATGGACTAGGTTATTTTTTTTTGGCTTCCTTTCACTTGGCATTTCACAGTGCAGCGCTAAGGTTAGCTGACAAGGGTGTACATTTTCCTTGCCAGCAATGAAAAATGTTCATGGTGAAATGATTTTTATAGAAGCATTGCATAACTGATTTCTAGAGCATAAAGTACTAATGGTTTCTCCTAACATATCTAAGAGTATGCCCCCCTCGGCTTTTGCGCGTTAAACCCCCCTACCCCCCTAAACTCATAAACTGTTATTCTTCCTGAAAACCCCCCGGAAACAGGAAAGCTTCGAGCTGGGTATTTGATGGCCCCAAAATGCATCTATTTACATTATTAAAATAATGTTTTT